AAAGTAGTAGGTTAATTTAAACCTTTTCCGTTCAAAGGAAAAAAAGATGTTTTTATCCTGCTTTTTTGTAATAGTTTATTTAAAACGTTAGCTTGTGGTGCTTAAAAAGAATTATTCTTACTAAAAGTTAGTTTATCAAAAACATTCAATTGTCAATTGGGAAAAGATTTGTCGGTCACTTTTAACTTTATTATTAGGTGGGGTATTATAAAATTAGTTCGTAGCTAATCGCGTAATCGCTTACCTAATTTTTATAAAATTATAGGATGCCTGAGTTTTAAGGGCTATTTTGATGGAATAGATACGGTTTTTCCTCCTATATTTAAAGTGATTTCTTTCTACTAATCATAAGGATATTGGGGTGTTATATCTTATTTTCGGTATTTGGTCCGGTATGGTTGGGTATTCTATAAGGGTGATTATTCGTTTGGAGTTAGGGGAGTCTGGAATGTTTATTAATGATGGTCATATTTACAATGTTCTAGTAACTGCCCATGCTTTTTTGATAATTTTCTTTATAATTATACCAATTATGATTGGGGGTTTTGCTAATTGGTTAATTCCTGTAATGTTAGGGGCTCCTGATATGGCATTTCCTCGAATAAACAATATAAGGTTTTGATTATTAATTCCGTCTTTGCTATTATTAATAATAAGTATATACTTAGATGTGGGGGTGGGTACTGGTTGAACTGTTTACCCTCCTTTAGCTGGAATTGCTGGTCAACCCGGTAGATCTTTAGATTTTGCTATCTTTTCTTTACATCTCGCTGGGTTAAGATCAATTATGGGTTCAATTAATTTTATTAGGACTATTTTGAATATATGAGTTTTACCTTTTGTATTAGATTGTTTGCCTTTATTTTGTTGGTCTGTAATGATTACTGCTTTTCTTTTACTTTTATCTTTACCTGTTTTGGCGGGTGCTATTACTATATTATTAATGGATCGGAATATTAATTCTTCCTTTTTTGATCCGGCTGGTGGTGGAGATCCTTTATTGTATCAACATTTGTTTTGATTTTTTGGTCATCCTGAGGTATATATTTTAATTCTTCCTGGGTTTGGTTTAATTTCTCATATTATTATAGATGAAAGAGGAAAAAAAGAGGTTTTTGGATCTTCTGGAATGGTTTATGCTATAATTGCTATTGGTTTATTGGGCTTTGTTGTTTGGGCTCATCATATGTTTTCTGTTGGAATAGATGTTGATAGTCGTGCTTATTTTACTAGTGCTACTATAATCATTGCTATTCCTACTGGGATTAAGGTGTTTAGATGGTTAAGAACTTTATTTGGGAGATATGTAAATTGAACTGTTTCTAATTTATGGAGTTTGGGGTTTGTTTTTTTATTTACTATGGGCGGTTTAACTGGTGTGGTTCTTGCTAACTCTTCGCTTGATATTGTTTTTCATGATACATATTATGTTGTTGCTCATTTTCATTATGTTTTGTCGATGGGTGCTGTTTTTGCTTTTTTTGGAAGGTTTTTTCATTGGTTTTCTTTAATTTTTGGAGTTGTGTTGAATATAAATTGGTTGAAGATTCATTTTTTTCTTACATTTATTGGGGTGAATTTAACTTTTTTCCCTCAACATTTTTTAGGTTTAATGGGTATACCTCGTCGTTATATTGATTATCCTGATATGTTTTATTCTTGGAATGTAATTTCTTCTTTGGGTTCTCAAATTACTTTAGTTAGAGTAATATTTGGAATTTTTGTTGTTTTTGAGGGTTTTATTAGTCATCGTTTGGTAATTATAAGTGGAAGGGTAATAACATTTTTAGAGAGAATTCTGGGAAATCCTCCTAGTTCTCATACTCATGAAAGTGTTCCTCAGGTTTCAATTTCTTCTTGAAAGAGTAGCTTAAAATAAAAGCGTCGAGCTTTTAACTCGGAAATGGATACCCCTCTTTTTGGATATATTATATCCTTGTTTTTAGTTCTATTAATCCTTACTATATTGGTTATATCTTTTCAATTTATTTGGATTGATTTTTTATTAGTTAGTTTAAGAATTCTTGGTGTTGTTTTAATGTATTTATTTTGTTTTGACTCTAATCTTTATAATTTGTATTTTTATATTGATGATTTTAGTTTTTCTATGGTTTTTTTATCTATATGGTTGCTTATGTTAATTTTGAGAATTAATTTTAATTCTCTTTTAAAGTCTTTTTTTATTGTTTATAGGTTTTTAGTAGTTTTGTTGTTTTTTTGTGTTTCTAGAATGATTATGTTTTTTATTTTTTTTGAGTTAATGCTCGTTCCTTTATTCTCTTTTATTATTTTTTTTGGTAATCAACCTGAACGTTTGAAGGCTGGTCGTTGAATAATAATATATACTCTTGTTGGTTCTGTTCCGTTTTTGATTTCTTTATGTTATTTATATGGAAATTGTATTAATAATTTTGGTCTTGTTCCAGTTTTTTTTAGTTTGGGAGGTTCTCCTTTTATTGATCATGAAGTTTATTTATTTTTTATCATAGGTTTTTTAATTAAAATTCCTTTGTTTTTAACTCATTCTTGACTCCCTAAGGCTCATGTTGAGGCTCCTTTGGAAGGGTCAATAATTTTAGCTGGTATTATATTGAAGGTCGGTGTTTTTGGAATAGTTCGTTTCTTTGTTATGATTCCTGGGTTTTTTAAGTCAAATTTATCGTTTATTTTGTTCTGTTTAGGATTATTTGGTTGTATAGCTGTGTCTTTTTTTTCGATTATAAGAGATGATATGAAAATAAGGGTTGCTTATTCTTCTGTAAGTCATATAAATTTTCTTATTTGTGGATTGCTTAGAATAAAATTTATGGGTATTAAGTCTTGTTTAATTATTATAATTTCTCATGGTCTTTGTTCATGCTTGCTTTTTTTAATTGTAACTTTTATTTATATAAAGGTTGGTTCCCGAAGTTTATTGATGAGAAAAGGTTTTTTTTCTATTTACCCTTTAGGGATGTTTATTAATTTTATTTCCTGAGTGATGAATATGTCCGTTCCTCCATTTTTTTCTTTTTTAGGAGAATTGATGTGTTTTGGATCTTCTTTATCTGTTTTCCCTATATCTATTTTTTTTATATTGTTGTATATTCTTTTTAATTCCTTTTTTTCTTTACTAAATTATGGTTATCATTCTCATTCTATAAGGTTTCCATTATCTAATGTTTCCGGATTTCCGATTTCTTTTATAATTCTATCGTTTATGCTGGCTTTTCCCTTATTATTTCTTTTTTTTTTTGATTTCCTTTTTCTTATATTTGAAGGTAGGCTATTGTATTAAGCTTTTAGACTCATGATCTGAATAAGATTTTTATCCCTTCTACAAGGAAGTTTATAAAACTTTAGATTTTGTTTCTAAGAAAGGTAATTTGTTTTACCCCTTGTAATTTTATAGTAGTTTATTTTAAAACGTATCATTTTCAATGATAAAAAGAATTTATTTCTTATAATTGTAATAAGAAGATTATTCTCTGTTTTTGATCCTATTTGTTCTAATTCTTTTTTTTGTGGAAACTTTAAGTGGTTAGGGGTATTAATTGTTTTTCTCTTTTTTAACTGGCAGTTTTACCCTTCTTTTTCGGGGTTTTTGTTGTTTTTTTCTTCCGTTAAATATAATTTAATTAATGAGTTTAAAAATTTATTCGGCTTTAAATACAAGAGTGTTGTTTTGATCTCTTTTTCTTTATTTTATTTAATTTTTATAAGTAGGTTCTTAGGTATATTTCCTTTTTACTTTACTCCCAGAAGTCATTTAATATATAATCTTTGTGTTTCTCTACCTTTGTGACTCGGTGGCTGTATATATATGTATATTAATTCTTGGAGAAATTTTTTCTCTCATTTTTTGCCTTTGGGAACTCCTTTTATTTTAATTCCTTTTCTAGTTATTATTGAATTAATTAGAACTTTAATTCGTCCTTTTTCTTTGGGGGTTCGATTGATGTCTAATATAATAGCGGGTCATTTAATTTTAACTCTTTTAGAGTCTAATCAGTTTTTATCCTTTCTCGGTTTTTTTCCTATTATGAGTTTAGGTTCCTTTATTTCATTGTTCGAGATTGGAGTTTCTTGTATTCAAGCTTATGTTTTTTCTAGGTTAATGTCTCTATATTGGAAAGAAAACATGTAGTTTTTTGTTTTATTTAGAATGTTTAAGTAGCTTAAGTTTTAAAGCATGACTTTGAAGAGGTTATTATGATATTTTCCTTAAACATTATCTTATTTTGAGATTTCATTGTTTTCATTTGATAAATTTAGTTAAGTGAAATTTTTATGCACCCGTTAATAGTTCTGGCTGGACCTAACGATACAGGTATACGTCCCCGTTCCCCTCCTTATTACTAACAGATTTACAGGGCTGAGCTTTTAACTTTTGCTTTTAATGCAGAGATGGAGAAAATAACAGTTAAAAGCAATTACTATTTAGTGTACCTTTTGTATCAGGGTAGAAGGAATAAAATTTGTATAAGTTTTTCCCGAAAGGAATTTTTTGTTGGATCTTAGTTAAGTATATGTTGATGTTTAATTATCATATTTAAACTTATTTAAGATGTTAGAAGTAATTCGGCTTTCCTTGATATCTGGTTGGATAGTTATATTAATTTTCATACTAATTTATGTTGATTTATTTCTTCAGGGTTAAGCTTGGGGAATTTAACGATGTTAATGGTTTTTTTAGAAGAATGTTAATATTAAAAAAAAATTTTCTCATTCGTTTCATTATTCTATTCTGTTCTCTATAATATAAAAGGATTAATAATAATCTTCTAATTAGTAGTTATTGTTAAATGGGTTTAAGGAACTAGGCAAAACGAAATCTCGCCTGTTTAATAAAAACATGGCCTTATGATTTTTATATAAGGTCGGACCTGCTCAATGCTTTAATGTAAATAGCTGCAGTATTTTGACTGTACTAAGGTAGCGTGATAAGTAGCTTTTTAATTGGAAGCTGGAATGAATGGTTTGACGAAGTTTTAACTGTCTCAAATCTATAAAATGAATTTGAACTGCTGGTAAAAATGCCTGCATTTGAAAGTGGGACGAGAAGACCCTAAGATCTTAACAAGATATTGATAATATGTTGTCTTTATTATTGTTTCCCTGGGACGAGGATAAAATTTAAACTTTTATTTAAATAAAGAAAGTTAATCGATAATAAACCTAATGAATGGTAAAGTTAAGTTACCTTAGGGATAACAGTGTAATTCTTTAAACTTAGTTCTAATTTGTTTAAGAGCTTGCAACCTCGATGTTGAATTAAGTTTTCTTCTAGGGGTATAATCTTAGAAAGTTAGTCTGTTCGACTATTAAAAACTTACATGATTTGAGTTTAGACCGACGTGAGTCAGGTCAGATTCTATCTACTTAATATACATTTTTTTGTACGAAAGGAACAAAAATGTTTACTTTTTGTAATTTGGGGTAATAGTTTAGTTAAAATAACTCATTTGCATTGAGTAGATATTTATTTTTTTACCTTATGAAATTAGCTTTGTTTTTCTATTTTTCTCTAGTTTTTATATCTTTTGCTTCGATTTCTGTTGTGTTGGATTTAATTTTCTTAATGTTTTCGGTTATTTTAATGTCTTTTGTAATTTTTTTTCTTTTTAATTCTTTCTGGATTCCTTTTCTTGTAAATTTGTCTGTTGTTGGTGGGTTGGTCGTGTTGATTTCTTTTGTAATTATAATTCAGCCTAATTTTTCTAGTTTTTCTTTAGTTTTCTTGGATAAAATTTACTTCGTTTTTTTTCCGTTTTTATTTATTTACTTTTACTTATTTGATTTTTTTTACTGTTTTAGAAGGTTTTCTTTCTTTGGGGGTTCTTTTATAAATTTCTCTATAATTAATTTATTTCCTTTTTTTAGATTATATGTTTTTTTAATCTCTTTTCTTTTATTTATATTGGTTGTTATTGATGAAATTTTAAAAATAAAGTGTGGTTCATTTATTTATCAGTATTAAAGTTATAGTTTAAATAAAAACGTATTGTTTACACCAATAAGATTCTTTTGATAACTTTTTGGTTTTTAAAAATGGGTTTCATCCTTTTCATATTGTTGATATAAGTCCTTGACCTTTATTTGGTTCTCTTTCTGCAATATCTTCTATTTTATCATTGTATTTGGTTCTTAATTCTTTAGAGGTTTTAAGGGTTTTTATTTTTTGTTTGTTTTCTTTACTAATGGTTTCTTTTCAATGATGACGTGATGTAGTACGTGAAAGAACTTATCAAGGTTTTCATTCTAATAAGGTTTGCTCTGGTTTAAGATTAGGTGTGGTTTTATTTATTTTATCTGAAGTAATATTCTTCTTTTCCTTTTTTTTCGGTTACTTTTTTATTGCTTTAAATCCTGATATTGAAATTGGAATGTGTTGACCTCCTAAGGGAATCCAACCTTTGAATTACATGGGAGTTCCATTTTTAAATACTATTATTTTACTGTCTAGAGGAATTTCTATTACCTGAGCTCATCATTCGATTTTATGTTCTAATTATAATCAGAGTTTAATTTCTTTATCCATTACAATTTTCTTAGGTGTAATTTTTTCCTTTTTTCAAGGTATAGAATATTATGAGAGAAGTTTTACAATGTCTGATGGGGTTTTTGGTTCTTTATTTTTTATTGCTACTGGTTTTCATGGATTTCATGTAATGATTGGTATAATCTTTATTTCTGTTTGTTTTTTTCGTTTATTAATGTATCAAATGTCTGATCGTCATCATATTGGCTTTGAGTCTGCAGCTTGGTATTGACATTTCGTGGATGTGGTTTGGTTGTTTTTATTTGTCTCTATTTATTGGTGGGGATCTTAAATTAATTAGTCTATATAAAGACGTATACTTTGAAAGTATAAGAAATTGTTTCAAAACATTATTAATTTCAAAAGGTAGTTTAATTAAAAATAGTAATTTTGGGGATTACAGTTCATTTTTGTCTTTTGTTGATTATATTTATTACTTTAATAATTACTTTATGAAGATTAATTTGTTTAAGGTGTTCAAGAATTATTATAATTTGGGTATGTATAGAAATGGTTTCTTTTTTCTTTTTTCCTGTTCTTTTAAATAATAATTGAGGTTCAGTTTCTTTAAAGGTTTCGGTTTGAAAATTTTTCTTTATTCAGGGTTTGAGGTCCATAATTTTATTTTTATCTTTAATGTATTATTCTTTTTTTGATATTAGGTTAAATTTAAGATATTTAATAGTATTGTCAATTTTACTCAAAATAGGATTACCTCCGTTTCACAAATGAATGGTTGAAGTTTCTGAAAATATTTCCTGACGCTCATTTTATATTATAAATGTAATTCAGAAGTTTCCTCCTCTTCTGGTTTTAATAGTTTGATTGGATAATTCTAATTTTTTGTTATTTTATAGATGAATTTCCTGTTTATTTTCAATTTATGGGATCTTTTGTCATTCTGTTCGTCAATTTATAGTTTATAGATCTATTATAAATATTTCCTGAATAATTTATTCCATTAATGTTGGTTTTAAGCCTTTCTTAATATTTTTTCTCATTTATTCTATCTTAATAGTGTTTACTACCGTCCATTTTCATAATTTTAATGCCAAATCTGCTGAGTTTAATGATTTCGGTGTGGGAGGAAAATATTCTACAACCTTTCGTCTTTCTTTTGTTTTTTGTATTTTATCTTTAATGGGAATACCCCCTTTTGTTGGGTTTTACCCTAAGATTTTTATTATTCATAATTCTACTAATTTTATTGATTGTTTTCCTTTACTGCTTTTTTCTATTATTATAGTATATTCTTACCTTAAAATTATTTTTGGTTTTATTATTCTAAATGGTTTAAATCTTAAATCATATTACAAATTAAATTCTTTCATATCTTTTATTGTACCTTAAAATTATTTTTGGTTTTATTATTCTAAATGGTTTAAATCTTAAATCATATTACAAATTAAATTCTTTCATATCTTTTATTGTACCGATTTCTTTATTTTTTAATTTATTAGGTTTTATTTTTATTAATCTATAATTATTAACCCAGTAGTTTATTTTATAGAAACATCATTTTTGTAAAATGGAAAAGTAATTTTATTACCTGGGTTTGAGAAGATGGCTGAATTATAAGCGAAACACTGTAAATGTTTACATGGGATTACCCTCTTGTCAATAATGTATGGAATTTTCTTTCAGGATAGATGGTCTCCAATTATAACTCATATTTCTGGTTTTCATGACCACGTTATAATTGTAGTAGTAATAGTTCTAAGAATTGTTTTTTATTTGTTTATAATGGTGTTTATTTTCCCTTGTTGTTATCGATTTTTTTTTGGTCTTGAGGTTTTAGAGTTAATTTGAACTATTTTACCTGGAATAGTTCTTGGTGCTATAGCTATTCCGTCCCTTCATGTTTTATATTTAGCTGATGAAGTTTTAAATCCATTAATTTCTGTTAAATCAATGGGTAATCAATGATTTTGATCCTATGAGTTCAGTGATTTTCCTGGAATTGAATTTGACTCATATATAATTCCGGAAAGAGATTTAAGATTAGGTGATTTCCGTCTATTAGAGGTTGATAATAATTTAATTCTTCCATTTAATACTGAAATTCGTTTATTTTTAAGTTCTTCTGATGTAATTCATTCGTGAACAGTACCTTCTTTAGGTGTTAAGATAGATGCTATTCCTGGTCGTCTTAACCAATTATGTATTTTAAGAACTCATTGTGGTTATTTATATGGTCAATGTTCTGAAATTTGTGGTTCTTTCCATTCCTTTATACCCATTTGTGTAGAATTTGTTACTGATGATTCTTTTATAAATTGAGTTATAAATTTTTCTAATTAATATTTAATTTAGTTAAAACCAAAATAGAGGTGAATTATTGTTAATAATTTTATTGGTTTTTACCTAACTATATTCTCAATTTGGTGGGAGATGAATCTGTATTTTTCTAAAAAATTAAACAAAGATTTTCATAATTTTATAAGTTGTTGATAAAATTATATAAACTGTAGGTTATTATTAGAAATTCAGAAGAGTAAAATTATAGTGCCAGCATTCGCGGTCAAACTTTATCTTCTAATAGATTTAATCTTATAGATAATGAACGAAAATTAACTTATTTAAATAGATTTTATTGATATGAAATTCTTATATTATTTTGTTATTTTTAAATGATATTCTTTTATTACAAAATTAGATTAAAAACTAGGATTAGATACCCTATTATTCTATCTATTCATTCTTGTTTGGAGAAGATTTATTTTCTTTAATATAAAGCCAGGTGGCTGTTAAAGTTTTTTAGAGAAGCATGTAGTTAGACGAAATTGCACGAAAATCTTATCTTTTTTAAATTATGTCGTCCACCGCCGTCTGAAGATAGAATTAAACGGTTCAACTTTTTCTATTTGGATATAAGTCAGGTAAAGGCGCGCATTATAAAAAGGTTTATATGTGCCTCTTTTTTGTTTTTAATGGATATTTTTTTATAAATTTATTGAAATTGAATCTAACAGTAAAGATAAACACAAAATTGTCTTGAATTATAAACTTTAAGGTACAAATTGCCCGTCAATCCTTCTTAAAGGATAAGTCGTAACAAAGTTGATTTACCGGAAGGTGAATCATTATTAGAAAAATTAACTAACTTTTCCAGATATGGATAACAATTATCTTTAAAGTGGTCATAAACTAAAGAATTCTTCTTTTCTTCACTTTAACAGGTTTATAATTAGAACATTAACTAAAACTAGCATTGACAAATTCTTAATAATTATATTTATAAGGGGGTGGGGGGGGAAGGGAAGGTTTTTATTAAATTTTTCTGAGTATATATATATTGAACTGACTAAATGCTCTAGATTCCTTTTATTAATGTAGTAGAAGTTTTTTCACGAATTTGTAAACAATACTTCCTGACTTAAAGAAATTGATGATTTGATTATTCACATTCTTCTTAAGAAGAATGAAAAGTTCTTCTTTCCTATAATTTTTGATTTATTAATTGTAAAAATTAAAGCGATAAATATCGTAATGAAAATAATTAATTTTATGTTGAATATAAATCTACTGATATTGGAAATTGATTCCAGTGTTAGAATATGTCAAGAAAATAAACCTCCCATAATACAAGATATAATTGAACCAACAAAAGTAGAAATCAATATAGAATTTATCCCTTTTGAATCTTTTATTATTATAGGAGTAATTTTATTCACACTTATTAAGTATATTATTATACGCATAGAGTAAATTACTGTAAAAGTAACTGATAGGAGGAATATAATAATTTCGAGTGAATATCCAGATTTTTCCATTAATTTTATAGCCATTAATTCCTTAGAATAAAATCCTCTTATAAATGGGATTCCTATTATTCTTAGACATGAAATTATTATTGTAATTCAAACTTTCATGTCTGTCTTTAATCTCAAAAAAATTGAACGTATATCTTGATTATTTATTTTTTCGTGGATTAAAATTCCTGCTGACATAAACAAAAGAGATTTGAAAATAGCATGTATTCTTAAATGAATAGTCGCTGAATGAATTTCTCCTATACTTACAAATATAATTATAAAACCAATATGAGAAAGGGTTGATAAAGCAATCAGTTTTTTTAAATCAAATTCTATTATTGCTCTTGTTCCCGATAAAATAATTGTTATTGATGAAATTATTATAATTATTAGAGAAGTGGAAGAGTTAAATAAAGATTGGTTAAAACGAATAAGAAGAAAGACTCCTGCAGTAATTAAAGTAGAAGAATGAACCAAAGACGAAACAGGGGTGGGAGCTGCTATAGCCAACGGTAATCATGCTGAAAAAGGGATTTGAGCTCTTTTTGTAAATGCTGAAATTATTACTAATACTGAACATAAAATTATTCTATCTCTGAAATTTATTATACACGAAAACGATTTTATCTCCATAAAAAAAATAATAGATGAAATTAAGAATAAATCCCCAATTCGGTTGGAAATAAATGTGGTTATAGCTCTGTTAAAACTCTTTCAATTTTGAAAGTATGTAATTAAAAAAAACGATGAAATTCCTAATCCGTCTCAACCAATTATTACTCAAAATATTCTTGATCTTGTTGAAAGAATAATTATAGAAACAATAAACGCATTTATACACAAAAAGAACTTATCTTTCATTTTATCTCCTTTTATATAGTCAATTGAGTAAAATATAATTAATGTTCTTACCATTGAAACAACTAGTAAAAAAATTATTGAAGTTGAATCCAAAATAATACTAATCGAAAAATTCATTTCCATTCTTGATGAAATCGAGAACCTAATTAATTTATATATTCATCAATTAAATTCCCCTAACATCAAAAGGTATATAATAAGAAATATGAATGTTATTAAAATAAAACTGTAATTCTTCATATAATCTTTATTATAACACTTTGTGTTGATTTATAAAGAATATTCGTTATATTTATATATATATATATATATTACATATATACTTTTATTTGTTTAGTATATATGTAATATATATATATAATAGTTATTAGAGTGGCAGAAAAAAGTGCATTAAATTTAAAATTTAAACATGAGTTCTTATATTCCTCTAATATTCGGTTTCTTCCGTTAAGTTAGCCCTGTAAATCTGTTAGTAATAAGGAAGGAAATGGGGACGTATACCTGTATCGTTAGATTCAGCCAGAGCTATTAACGGATGCTGAAAATCTACTTATTATAATTAGTAAGTTTAACTTCCAATTAAAAAGTCCTTTTAGGAGTAGATTTGATTAATTTTTTCTTTTGCTTTACTTTAGTTTGCTTGATTTTAATTTCTTTAATTTTTTTATTTAGTTATATATTTTACAGATTTGATAGGTCTGTATCTTCTAATGATCCGTTTGAGTGTGGATTTAATGAAATGTCTATAAGTCGAACTCCAATTTGTTTGCATTTTTTTATGATTGGTATTCTTTTTTTGGTTTTTGATATTGAAATGATTGTTTGTCTTCCTTTAATATTCATAATGTTTAATTCATATTTTTTGTGATCATTGTCTTGGTATTTTTTAACTTTTATTCTTTTAGTTGGTTTGTTATTGGAGGTATTTTTGGGTTCATTGGATTGAAAGGAGGAAAATTACTGGATTGGCAGAAAAGTGCGATAAGTTTAGAACTTAGTTATGTAAATTACTTACATTCAGTAAGAAGTTTACTTTTTATGTTTATTAATATAGAATTGTTTTTGGTCTTTTCTTTTATTTTACTTATAGTTAAAGTTTTATCCTCTTCTATAATTATGAGAATTTTTGTATGTTTAGAGTTTTTATTATCAATTGTTTTGGTTTGGTTAGGTTTGTTGAGTTATTCATTTTTTCATGTAAATTTAGTCGTTCTTTACATTGTAATTATAATTTCGGAAAGAGTAGTAGGACTTAGAATTATTATAAGGTTTCGTTCACTACAGTCTGAGCTTGATAAGTCTAAATCTTTATATTTAGGTTTTTTAAAATGAAGTTAGTTAGATTTTGTTTTGTTCTTCAGATGTTGTTTATAATTATTATAATTTTGATTTCAGTTGCTTTTTTTTCTTTGTTTGAGCGAAAGTTTTTAGGTTATATTCAGTTGCGGAAAGGCCCTAATAAAGTTGGTTTTATAGGAATTTTACAGCCTTTTTCTGATGCTTTAAAGCTTATTTCTAAAAATAGAGTTTTTCCTAATCAAAGATCTAAGAGAATGTATTTCATTTCTCCTTTTTTTTTCATTATTGTATCTATATTGTTCTGGAGAATGTTTTTTAGGGTTTTTTCTAATTTTATTTATTCTGGATTCTTAATAGTGCTTTTTTGTTTTAGAATTTCTTTGTATGGTGTAATTTTTTTGGGGTGATTTTCTAATTCAAAGTATGCTACCCTTGGTTTTGTTCGTTCTATTTCTCAATCCATTTCTTACGAAATTGTTCTTTCTTTTTCTTTAGTTTTGATTATTTGTTTTTATTCATCTTGTAGTTTTTTTGTTGTTAATAAGTTTCAGGAATTAGTTTGGTCTTTTTTTCCTCTTTCTATAATTTTTCTAATATTATTTATTTGTCTTTTAGCCGAAAGAGGTCGTTGTCCTTTTGATTTACCGGAAGGTGAAAGGGAAATTGTTTCTGGATTTAATATTGAGTATGGAGGGGTTCATTATACTTTGGTTTTTTTAAGGGAGAATATCGTTTTAATGTTTGTAAGATATTTATTGAACTTTTTATTTTTCTTTGGTGTTTTAGATTTTTTAAAAATCTCCTTAATTGTTTCTGCTTTTGTTTTAATTCGTGGGTGTCTTCCACGTGTTCGGTTTGATAAGATTATGTTTATGTGCTGATTGTTTATAATACCACTATCGTTAGGTTTTTTTTTAGTTTGTTTGTTGGTTATTTAGAATAAGGTAGTTTGATGATTTTAATAATTAAAATGAATTACTACTCAGTTGCCCCAAATATACCCTTATTATTGAGTAATTTGTTTACTTTTAGTTAGAATTCTTTTTATTTTTGTTTTATCTCAGTTTTACTTTTTTTTTTTAATTTGTCCTGTTTCCCCAAAATTTGATCAAATAAAATATAGAGGTGAGGATTTTCGTTTGTTGTTGGAAAATTCTTTATAGTTAATATTTATTAATTCAGTAGTTTATAAAAAATATTAAATTGCAAATTTAAAGAAATTAATTATCTGGATTTAGGGTAAGAAGATTCTTTTCTTGATTTCTAATCAAAGATTAAAGTGGTTTAATTCTGCTTTTACCCTTATAAATTTATCTAGTTATAAAGTTTTAAAATTATTTAAGGATCAATTGATATTTGTTCCATTACCTTCTAGAATTAATTATTTATGGAACTTTGGTTCTCTTTTGGGATTTTGTCTAGTAATTCAAATTTTGTCAGGTTTTTTTTTATCTATACATTATGATGCTAGAATAAGAAATTCTTTTAGGAGTGTTTTATCTATTATGGTAAATGTAAATTGGGGTTGACTAATTCGAAGATTACATTCTAATGGAGCTTCAGCCTTTTTTATTTTAATTTATTTACATATTGGTCGAGGATTATATAATTACAGGTTTAATTTAGTTTATACTTGAGAGGTAGGTGTTTTAATTTTATTTTGTTTGATAGGTACAGCTTTTCTTGGTTATGTTTTACCTTGAGGTCAGATATCATTCTGGGGAGCTACTGTAATTACGAATCTTTTGTCCTCTATTCCTTATTTGGGTGGAATAATAGTTGAGTGAATTTGGGGTGGATTTTCCGTTGGAAAACCTACTCTTACGCGTTTTTTTTCTATTCACTTTATTTTGCCATTTTTAATTTTAATTTTGGTATTGTTTCATATAATTTTTTTACATTCTACTGGTAGGAGAAACCCTTTGGGAGTTTCTAATAATTCTTATAAAATTAGTTTTCATCCTTATTTCACTTATAAAGATGTTTTGGGTGTTTTATTTTTCTTGTTTTTATTTCTTTTTGTTGTATTTTTGTTTCCTGATTTGTTTATAGATCCTGATAATTTTTCTGAGGCAAACCCTTTGGTTACTCCTCCTTTAATTCAACCAGAGTGATATTTTCTTTTTGCTTATGCAATTCTTCGATCTATTCCTAGTAAGATAGGGGGGACTATTGGTCTAGTTTTATCGATTGCTATTCTTGCTGTTTTACCATTTATTAATTCTGGAAAAAGTTTTAAGTTTCGTTTTAATCCTTTATTTGTATTACTTTTTTGAGCGGAAGTGTTTATTTTTCTTATTTTATCTTGAATTGGTTCTATACCTGTAGAATATCCTTTTTCTGTAATTAGGCAGGTTATTTCTTTCTTATATTTTTTGCTAATGATTTTAATTAGTTTATAACT